TTCTATTTCTCCTTTTCTATTTCAATTTATGCTATAGAATAGCATAAATTGAAATCTTTAGACAAAAGCAATGAGTTGTTGAAACTAATTATTAATTATACTTTTTTTAAAACTTTCTGAATCATCACTCCAAGTGAGAATGAGAAAAGCGTCTTTCGCCATTTCGGCGTATTTCTAATTTCTATACGAATAGTATGCAATTTATAAGTAATAAAAAAATCCTATGTTTGAAAGTTTGAAAGGGAGGATCAATCTAAAAATATCGATTTTTAGAATTCGGATTTAGAAATCAATTTTTGAAGTAGGACAATAGAAATCGAAATTCTTTTATATAATATGTATAGCTCAATACCTAATTGGTTTGATAAACCCTAAGACAAATTCATACTGAAAAAAACCTAACGATTATCACAAGACAAAAGTTATGCAAATTAAATATTAAATAAAATTTTTTGAATTATTGGATATTATGCTTAAATTGTGATCGTGATCCATAAAAAAGAAAAAGAATATGTTATTGTTAAGTTAAATAAAACTGAAACCTTAAATAACTAAATAAAACGATAAAAAAGAGACTGTTTCAATCTCAATTGAAACAAGTTTTTATTCATCAATTGAATGCTTCCTAAAAATAAAAAGTATCTCATTGAAACTTTCTCTTTCAATCTCGACGATTAAATAAAAATAAGTTATTATTATTTCTAGCAAGCCGCTATGGTGAAATTGGTAGACACGCTGCTCTTAGGAAGCAGTGCTAGAGCATCTCGGTTCGAATCCGAGTGGCGGCATAACATCTTCTAAAAGATATATAAAAGCCCTATAATGAATTGAATTTCCGATTTCCATTCCGTATACTCGAGAGACTTTCACTTTTTACTTTTAATTTTATTTATGATATTTTCAACTTTAGAACATATATTAACTCATATATCATTTTCGATCATTTCAATTGGAATTACAATTCATTTAATAACCTTATTAGTCGATGAAATCGTAGGACTATATGATTCATCAGAAAAGGGGATGATAGCTACCCTTTTCTGTCTAACAGGATTATTAGTAATTCGTTGGATTTATTCGGGGCATTTCCCATTAAGTGATTTATATGAATCATTAATCTTTCTGTCATGGAGTTTCTCCATTATTCATAGGATTTTAAAACATAAAAATAATTTAAGCGCAATAACCGCGCCAAGTGCTATTTTTACCCAAGGCTTTGCAACTTCGTGTTTGTTAACCAAAATGCATCAATCCGGAATATTAGTGCCCGCTCTACAAGTTCAGTGGTTAATGATGCACGTAAGTATGATGGTATTCGGCTATGCAGCTCTTTTATGCGGATCATTATTATCCACAGCTCTTCTAGTCATTACATTTAGAAAAGTTATAAGGATTTTTGGTAAAAGCAATAAATTATTAAATGGAACTGTAACTGAGTCATTTTCCTTCGGTGAAATCCAATACATGAATGCAAAAACCAATGTTTTACTAAATACTTATTTTTTTTCTGCTAGAAATTATTACAGGTATCAATTGATTCAACAATTGGATCATTGGAGTTATCATATTATTAGTCTAGGATTTATCTTTTTAACCATAGGTATTCTTTCAGGCGCAGTATGGGCTAATGAGGCATGGGGATCATATTGGAATTGGGATCCAAAGGAAACTTGGGCATTTATTACTTGGACTATATTCGGGATTTATTTCCATACTCGAACAAATAAAAAATCGGAAGGTTTTAATTCCGCAATTGTGGCTTCTATGGGCTTTGTTATAATTTGGATATGTTATTTCGGGGTCAATCTATTAGGAATAGGGTTACATAGTTATGGTTCATTTAATTAACAATTCACATCTAATTGAATTCCAAATTGAAGAAAAGAAAGGGCCTGATGAAGACAAACAGAGGACAGCGCATATATATAAACGAAACTGAGTGGAAACCGCCGAGAACCTTTTGAATCAAGTAGTGGAGTGATTCAAAAGGTTCTCACAAACGCCAAAGGGGTTTGGTTACAATTCAAATTTATTTTTTCTTTTTTTATTCATGAAAATTCTCTATAAAAAAATTAGATAGAATAGCTTCGACTTTGTCCACTGATAGTGACAGAACGAAATCCGGATAAATACCAATACCAAGTACGGGTAGAAGAATAGAGATCAAAACAAATAATTCCCGTGGTCCAGAATCAAAAAAATAAGAGTTTACGCCATTAAATAGCTTGTACCCATAAAACATTTGCCGTAACATAGATAATGAATAAATAGGAGTTAATATCATTCCAATTGCCATTACAAAAGTAATCAGTATTTTTGCTATTAAAAAATATTTTTGGCTAGTAATTATTCCAAAAAAGACTATCAATTCCGCAACAAAACCACTCATGCCCGGTAATGCAAGGGAAGCCATTGATAAGATACTAAATAGCGTGAATATCTTTGGAATTGGTATAGCCAGTCCGCCCATTTCGTCGAGATAACCATGACGTATTCTATCATAACTCGTTCCTGCTAAGAAAAAAAGTGCAGCGCTAATAAACCCATGAGAAATTATTTGTAAAATGGCTCCGCTGAGTCCTGTATCAGTTATCGAGCCAATTCCTATAATTATGAAACCCATATGAGATACAGAGGAATAGGCGATTCTTTTTTTTAAATTGCGTTGGCCAGGAGATGTTAAAGCTGCATAAATTATTTGCATTGTACCTACTATGATTAACCAGGGAGAAAATAGAGAATGAGCGTGCGGTAATAGTTCCATATTGATCCGAACCAAGCCATATGCTCCCATTTTTAATAAGATTCCGGCCAGAAGCATACAAGTACTGTAATGGGCCTCCCCATGGGTGTCTGGTAACCATGTATGTAAGGGTATAATCGGTGATTTGACAGCAAAAGCAATAAGAAATCCAATATAGAATAGTATTTCCAGTGCCACGGGATACGATCGATTAGCTAATATTTCAAAATTTAATGTTGGTTCATTGGAACCATATAAACCGATACCCAAAACTCCTATTAATAGAAAAACGGAACCTCCTGCAGTGTACAAAATAAACTTTGTAGCTGAATAAAGACGTTTCTTTCCACCCCATGCTGATAGAAGTAGATAAACAGGAATTAATTCTAATTCCCACATGATGAAAAAAAGTAAAAGGTCACGAGAAGCAAATGATCCTATTTGACCGCTATACATTGCTAACATCAGGAAATAGAATAATCGGGAATTCCGAGTAACTGGCCAAGCCGCTAACGTAGCTAAAGTGGTGATAAATCCCGTCAATAAAATGGGTCCTAGGGAAAGTCCATCTATTCCCAATCTCCAGTAAAAACCAAAAAAATCGATCCATTTATAATCCTCTGCGAGTTGTATTAATGGATCGTCCAATTCGAAATGATAACAGAAGGCATAGGTCGTTAGAAGGAGTTCTAGCACGCATATATATATAGTATACCCCCTAGTCACCTTATTTCCTCTATGAGGGAGAAAGAAAATGAAAAAACCCGTGGCTATCGGAAAAACTACAATTATTGTTAACCAAGGAAAAAAGTTCGTGGTAAAGGCAAGATACACTCGAACCAGACAAAACCGTGCTCGAAAAATAGAATATATATTATTAATTTTTTTTTTTATTTTTCGAGTACGGGTTTTTGTCGGTAATCAGTAAGTAAAAAAAAATGTATTCAAAATAGATTCAAGTGGGGTTTTGGGGAACGTATCAATATCAATAAGCTAGACCCATGCTTCGAGTTGTTTCATGCCATAAATAAACTCGAACACTCAAGAAATCCGTTGGACAGGCGGATTCACATCTCTTACAACCAACACAATCCTCCGTTCTTGGAGCAGAAGCAATTTGTTTAGCTTTACATCCGTCCCAAGGTATCATTTCTAATACATCCGTGGGACATGCTCGGACACATTGAGTACACCCTATACATGTATCATAAATCTTTACTGAATGTGACATTGAATCTATCAATTTCTGAATTCATAAATTTTCGATCTAGTAATTTTGGAAATGAATCATATATTGAAACACCAGATCAATCAACGATTTACCAGAATTTTGGAATCAATCCATTTCTGGATCAACTGATAAGAGGGAACAAAAATACTTTGATTTTTTACGTTTTTGCCAATATGATCGAGGTTAGGACGTATTATAGATGCTAATTCGAATTGAGGAATATTCTGATTTTGAAATACTATTTTATTTATTCAACAAAGTCGATTGATTGATACGAATTGATTTTCTGTTACGATAAATTGACGAAACAATAGCTGATCCGATAGCTGCTTCAGCGGCTGCAATAGCTATAACAAAAATTGAGAAAATATCTCCTTTTAATTGCCTACTATCAAAAAAATCGGAAAATGTTACAAAATTTATATTAACCGCGTTTAGTATAAGTTCAAGACACATCAGGGCCCGGACAATATTTCGGCTCGTGATCAATCCATAGATACCAATAGAAAATAAATAAGCACTCAAAATAAGTACATGCTCGAGCATCATTGACCAACTCCGTACCAATTTCGATTCATTTCAATATGAACAATAAGTCAAGTGATTTGATTGCTTATAATCTAACAAGTATAGAACAAAAGAATATATGCTAATAGATCGAATCAAAAAACTTCTATTTGATTTATACATGAAACAGTATTCAAATAGAATTGAAGGCAAATAGATGTGATAACACAGAAAAGTTGAATTTGGATTGCTGTTGCTAGTTATAAAGATTTTTTACTGACGAGCTACGGCAATTGCACCTATCAAAGCAACTAAAAGAATTATCGAAATGAGTTCAAATGGAAGAAAAAAGTCGGTTGATAAATGAATTCCAACTTGTTGACTATTACTTATCAAATCTTGCTCTATAATCTGGTTGGATCGTGTAGTCCAAATAATCCCGTACCACGACGTATCTAGAATAGTAGTGAGTAAGGACAAAAAAATACTTGTACAAACCAGAGAAGTAACTCCATCCCCAATAGTCCAAAGATTCAAATGAAAATCGTTGGAATAGTCTGAACCATTCATGAACATTACAGCAAATATGATTAAAACATTTACAGCTCCTACATAAATAAGGAGCTGTGCAGCAGCTACAAAAGGCGAATTTGATAGAATATAGAATAAGGATATACAAATAAGAACGAATCCCAATGAAAAGGCAGAATAAATCGGGTTGGTAAGTAATACCACTCCCAGACCTCCTAATATAAGACCCGATCCTAGAAAAACTAAAAGAAAATCATGTATTGGTCCAGCCAAATCCATTATATTAAAATAAGAGATAAATAAATCGAAATGTTTTTTCATGACCTTATTGAACCGACCAGGCAATTTTTTTTTATGAGGCATTCCCGATTGAATTCAATTCAAATCTAATAGGTGTGAATTGATGTGGGTACAGTTATTGGATCAATTTCGTTCTTTTCTTTATTGGAAATGGCAGTTGGAAATTGAAAGTCTATATTTCGAAAAAATTGTGGATATATTAACAGACTTTCAATACAAATTAATTTGTACTTCTCATAATCCAATCTATAGTTGGGATTTGTACCAAACAAAGAGAAAGACCTTATTCCTTTATACCAACACGGAACCCTAGTAATTTCCAATAATAAAGAGATTTACCCGTTTTTTCTTTGAGACGAATTCAAAACTGTTCGAATTGTAAAATCGTCAATTACTGACATTGGTAAACGACCTAAAGCGATTTGATTGTAATTCAATTCGTGACGGTCGTAAGTAGCAAGTTCATATTCTTCAGTCATTGATAAACAATTTGTTGGACAATACTCAACGCAGTTACCACAAAAAATACAAATTCCGAAATCAATACTGTAATTAAGCAATCGTTTCTTTCGAATATCAGTTTCCAATTTCCAATCAACAACAGGCAGATCTATAGGACATACACGAACACATACTTCACAAGCAATACATTTATCAAACTCAAAATGGATTCGACCGCGGAAACGCTCCGATGTTATTAATTTTTCATAAGGATATTGAATAGTTACAGGGAAACGATTTGCTTGGGATAAGGTAATCATGAAACTTTGACCAATGTACCTTGCAGCTCGTACTGTTTGTTGACCATAATTCATGAACCCAGTTACCATAGGGAACATATCGGTAATATCTATGAATAAATTTTTTCTTTCTCTTGTTTGAGGTAAGCCGTGAATATAGTATCCCTTTTTTTTGTTTACAGCGAAAGGAGTTGGGAAGAGGTTGTTAATAATAGATTACCGAGAGAAATAGGTAAAAGGAATTTCCAGCCAAGATTTAATAATTGGTCCATTCTTAGTCTAGGTAAAGTCCATCTTGTTGTGATAGAAATGAACAAGAACAAATAAGTTTTAGCTAATGTAATAAATATACCAATTGTCGTTCCAAAGATTCCATCCGCTTTATTTATTTCAAATAACTCAGGAACAAATATGTACGGAATTGAAAGATTCCAACCGCCCAAGTAAAGAACTGTTACAAATAATGAGGAAACTAATAAATTTAGATAGGAAGCAACGTAAAATAAACCAAATTTGATCCCCGAATATTCGGTTTGATAGCCTGCTACTAATTCTTCTTCTGCTTCTGGTAAATCAAAAGGTAATCTTTCGCATTCTGCTAGGGAAGAAATTAGAAAAACGATAAACCCTATAGGTTGACGCCACAAATTCCACCCCCAAAAACCATATTTTGATTGCGCCCCGACTATATCAACTGTACTTGAACTATTAGATAATCATAGTCGGTGATAACATTACTGTTCCCATCGCTATTACAAAACCGTACATGAGATTTTCACCTCATACGGCTCCTCAGGGCCACAAATAAATGTAAGGACCGGGCAAGTATTCGTTATCTTGATATGGTTATTCGTGGAAGGTCCCCAATTATACCAATGGAATTCTGTCCGCTATAAGAATAAATCAAAAAGCATTTCTGAATTGATCTCATCCTTCAACTTTTTTGGGGTGAGTAATAACTTAATAAATCCTTCAATAAAATACTCTTTGTAGAAATATCTATTGATATTTCGAGCCATCATTTTATTTTCGATTACGAAAAAAAAAAATTAGACATTCCATTAGTTCATGAATCATGACACAATTTTTCTTTCTATGAAGATAGGAAAGAAATAAGAAAAAAATCGCTTTTCTTTTTATTGTCATTTTTTTTTTTCTAGTTCCTCTTCTTCTTTCTGAGAAAAAAGGGGCCTCAAAAAAGTAAAGGATTATTTCGTTCCTGATAGTAATTTCTTTAATTGGGGGATAGGAGCATACTCTGAATCGGAATTGCGGGGAGTACTGCCTGATCATTTCTACCAACTTAAAGCCCCAATTAGTATTCTTTTTATGTTATGCAGACGTATCTTTTTCGTTAATTTACATAATCTCCATTACTAATTCTTTGTGTGTATTTTAGTGTTCCTTATTATCCACCCATTTTTTTTTTCAATCCCCCGTTCGTTAATATATGTATTGTAATACATTCAAACATATAGTGAAAACTCCATACGGTTGACTTTTGAGCCCGCTTCAAGCTAGGATGACCAATCAACTAATCTTGGGGTAAAGGGCATCTTCCACTTTTGTTTACTTTCACTTAACTCTTGTACATAGGAAATGAGACTCAATCTGCTTTTACTGCGAATTTAGAAGTTGTTTTCTTTCACTCATATATAACTATCTAATTTTTTTATTAACCTAAAGAATAAATAAATGAATAAAAAAAAAAATGCGGATATCCATTAAATTTCTTTTTTTTTCTAGAAGGAAAAGAAAAGCTTATATTTTATATTTTAGCGAATCGCACGTAGAGATATTGATAAAACACATAAAGTTAATGGTATTTCATAACTAATCGATTGAGCAGCAGCTCGCAGACCACCTAAAAACGAATATTTATTATTTGATCCATATCCTGACATAAGAAGTCCAATAGGAGCAATACTTGAAACGGCAATCCATAAAAAAATACCAATATTGAGATCAGCTAAAACAAGGTGATAACTAAAAGGAATTACTGAATAACTTAGTAGAATTGATATGACTGCTATAGATGGTCCAATACTGAAGAAACGAGTATTTCCTCTAGCTGGAAGAAGATTCTCTTTGAAAAGTAGTTTTGTTCCATCTGCTAAAGCTTGAAGAATTCCGAAAGGGCTGGCGTATTCAGGGCCAATACGTTGTTGTATTCCTGCAGATATTTCTCTTTCTAACCACACAATTACTAGGACACCTATTGTGATTCCTAATACAAGAGTCAAAATAGGGGCAAACACCCGTATGGTCCCATAGAGCTCTTTTAAGGATTCCAACCGGGAAAAAGAATTAATATCTTGTACTTCTGTTGTATCAACTATCATTTCAACGATCAACTTCTCCCATAATGATATCTATACTACCTAGTATCGTCATAATATCCGCCAATTTCATTCTTTTAACTAACTGAGGAAGAATTTGCAAATTGATAAAACCCGGTGGGCGAATTTTCCATCGCCAAGGAAAACTACTTTGATCTCCTATCAGAAAAATTCCCAATTCTCCTTTTGGGGCTTCGACTCTCACATAAAGTTCTTGTTTCGGTAATTCAAAAGTAGGAGAAGGTTTTTTACTAATGAATCGATCTTCAAAATCATTCCATTCTGGATCGCTTTCTCTAGCAAAGCATCGGATTTCTAAATTCTCATAGGGCCCCCCCGGAATTCCTTCCAAAGCCTGTTGAATAATTTTTACGGATTCTGTCATTTCACCGATTCGGACTAAATAACGAGCTAATGAATCTCCTTCTTTTTGCCACTGGACTTCCCAATCAAATTCGTCGTAACACTCATAATGATCCACTTTACGAAGATCCCATTCTATTCCAGACGCTCGTAGCATTGGTCCTGATAAACCCCAATTTATTGCTTCTTCTCCACCAAAAATGCCTACTCCTTCAACTCGTTCTAAAAAGACAGGGTTTCGTGTAATAAGTTTTTGATATTCAACAACCCCCGTTAAAAAATAATCACAGAAATCCAAACATTTCTCTATCCAGCCATGGGGTAAATCGGCCGCTATCCCCCCGATACGAAAATAATTATGCATCATTCTCATACCGGTGGCAGCTTCGAATAGATCATAGACTAATTCTCTTTCTCTGAAAATATAGAAGAAGGGAGTCTGTGCACCAATATCTGCCATAAAAGGGCCGAGCCATAACAGATGAGAGGCTATACGACTCAACTCCAACATAATTACTCTGATATAGCTGGCCCTTTTAGGTACTTGAATATTTCCCAACTGTTCTGGTCCATTTACAGTTATTGCTTCTGTGAACATAGTAGCTAAATAATCCCAACGTGTTACATAAGGCAGATATTGTATAATTGTTCGGTTTTCCGCAATTTTTTCCATCCCTCTGTGTAAATAACCCAATATCGGTTCACAGTCAATAACATCTTCGCCATCGAGAGTAACGATGAGACGAAGAACACCATGCATTGATGGGTGGTGAGGTCCCATATTTACTCTCATAAGGTCTTTTCCTGTAGCTAGTATACTCATAGGTTTTTCCTCGATTCATTCTTACATGAATTGTTGAAAACAAAAAGAAGTTATCAAGATTCAAAATCTAATAAATCAAATAATTCAAAATTCTTTTTTCAAATTAACGATTTTTTGACTCCCGGATATTCAACTGACTAATTAATTCGTTATAACGTACTCTATTTTTCTTTGACAAATAAGAAAGTAGCCGTTGGCGTTTTTCCAAAACTTTCCGTAAACCCCTCTGAGATAAATAGTCTTTTCTGTGCAATTCCAAATGGGAAGTAAGTCTTTGTATCTTATTAGTGAAACTTAATACTTGAAATTCAACAGACCCGCTGTTTTCTTTTTTTTTTTCTTGAAAAGTAACTGAGATGAATGAATTTTTTACCATAAAACGAAATCCTCTTTTCCCTTTCTTTTAATATGAAATTTACTGATCAGTAATAATAATGTTAGTCATTTGAATTGAATATACACAATCATCTTAAAGCCATTATGAACTTCCGATAAAATCAATCAACAATCAATCCCAATTTCAATTTGATTAGGGGTAAAAATGGATGGTATTTTTCTTCAAAAGAGAAAAAGCGAGACCTAAAAAAAAATTCTGTTAATTCATTTATAGATCTAACCAATCCGTATGTCCTTAAAGTGGTATCCTGTATCATAATGGAATGTAAGACAAGGCATGTGTCCCTCTCTTTGTTTTCATATACCTGGTATGGTACGTATGGTACGCGATCAATAAGAAAAACGTACTAGTAACAAAATTGCAATCGTGGATACATATGTATCCTTATCATACTGAAACGACTGCCATTATTGGTATTAAACCAATAGCGATTCATACAAACTAAATCTTCTAATCGATAATTGGGCCAAAGAAAGAACTTTAATTTAATTAGTTTCTTTTTCTCTCTAGCAAGATCTTTGCTTTTATCCAAAACGTGACCCCCTTTTTTTACGTTATTACAAAATACGGAATTTCTCTGAATATCATTTTGATTCTTCAAATTGAAACAAATCAGAGTTCTCAATTCTCTACGACGGTTAGGGAATAAAATATTTTCAGGAACAAGCAAATCATAATTCTTTTTGTCTCTATTTCCAGTCATTCTTTGATGTCTTGCAACGGATTCATAATTTTTTTTTTTATGAACATAGCTTTTTTCTCGGTATCTTTTAGTAATTTGGTGCTTATTCTTATGAACCAATGAAATACCTACGATTTGATATATAAAAAACTGTCCATCGTTTTTTACAGACAGACGAAGCGGTTCGATAATAAATATTCCCCCTTTCACCAATTCTGTAAGAGTGAAATCCTTATGAATCATCAAAATATCCAGACCCATTTCTCCCCCTTGAATAGAGGATATAGCAATTTCTCTTGGATTTATTAGTCGAAGCAGGAGACAATAGATCTTGATATTATTTATTATTCTTTGATTTAAAAAAGAATCCCATCTCAACTGAAAATGCAAATACTTTTTTAGGAAGAAATAAAGTTCTGCTTCTGTGTTGTTCTTGTATTGTTTTTTCGTTCTACGTTTTTTGATGTCTGATCCCGAAGAATTTGCTTCAACATCTTTTTCTTGGTTTGAGAGAACCGACCCACGACTTACTTGGTTTTGTGCATCTGATCGAGGATTCCCTTGGTCTGGGGGTTCTTTTTCTTCTTTACTTCTATTGTATAATTCAAGAGAGTTTTTTTGATTCGATGATATAAAAAGATCTTCCTTTTTCTTTCGAGTTATTTTTTTATTCCCATTTTCATTTCCATTAAAACTGAAAAGAAGTAATTTGATTGGTATGATCCACGGTTTTTTTTTATATGCATTAAAAAATAGCACTAATTCTCGGAAGAACCAAAGCTCCAGATTTGATATAGGACAACTTAGTATTGCTTCATTCATTCCCATCCAATCAAAAAAGAACTTTTTTTGATTGGATGGTTTAATTTCTTCATCTTCATGAATTGTAAGATAAAAAAGAACTTTCTTATTAATTTCATCAATTATTTGATACTTATCAGCCCCAATCTTAGTATTTGGATTCCTGTTGGTACCAATATCAACCCAGACTTCAATATCAACCTTATTTCTAAGACAAAAATCGAGAATTCTCCAATCAAAATATTTTCTATCCGAAAATTTATCCATATCCATAATATGATCTTCTTCTAGATAATTAGTAATAGGGATACCTCCCAACATATCAAATAATTTGTCTTCCCTTATATTGGAATTAGAAAAGATTTCTTCTTTATTATTTCCTTGGAATAATGATTTATGAATATACGAGTCTTTCTTATCTTCATAATTAATAGATTTATATGATAAAAGATCATATCTATAGTGTTTTTTAAAATTATCTTTTTGATTCTGTAATGGGTTCGCTTCAAAAAATTTTTGTTTGTTGGAATGAGTTAATCTATTTTTTTCATATGAATCCTTTTTGTTTAAATCTTTCTTTTGAGCCATACTGTGTTGATTGGCTCTATTTCGCCATTTTTGTGGTACTAATATAGGCCATCTTATCCGAGATAAATCGGATTGATATTGATAATGCCCCTTTAACCAGTTTTTCCATTGATTCATTTCAAAATTCCAAAAAGATTCATGTCTTAATTCGTAATGAAATATTCCTTGTTTTTTAAAATAATCTTTTATTTCCTTCTTAAGAAAAAGGGATGTTCCGTCATATTGAAAGACAAATCTTAAATTATAAAAGTGAATAAGTTGGGTTTGTGATAATTTGTAAAATACATATGCTTGTGATTGTGAGAAAAAAGAGAAATCATAAGAAATCTTTGAATTCTTATTACTAACCTTAGAAAGTAATTTTTTTATAGTCGAAATAAAGTGAATTCCATTTTTACTTGTTTTATTAATTCTTTCCTGATTTGTTTCATTATTGTGGATATTTTTCTCAATAA